CAGAAAAAGTTTTGAAATTTTTAATCGAAAGAGTCATAATTGATCCCATCATTCAAACAATATGCGATACAGCCATAATTCCTCCCATGGAAAAAACAACTCGAAAAAAATCGATTGGAATAAATAAAAAAGTCCCCCAATGGTCATACAAATTATTCAGAGAGGTAGAACAACTCGGAAAAACTGCAACAACGGAAGAGGGGGAAGAGTGGGTAGTAGATCATCAAATTCGCTCGAGGAAGGCGAAACGTATAGTTCTTTTTACGCAGGGTCCGGAGGAGGCAGAGAATGCCGACAAAACTAGGACGAAGCCTGATGAAATAGAAGAAGTGTATATGATAGATTATCCCTATGCAGCGGATTTTCGTCGAGACATAATCACAGGTTCTATGCGTGTTCAAAGACGTAAAACCCTTACGGGGAAAATGTTTCCCTTATATCCGTATTCCCCACTTTTTTTCGACAGAGTAGGATTTTCTTGGGATGTTCTTTTCGAACCATTCATATTATCCGTAATTGAGATTTCCGACCTAATACAAGACATTTTTAGAAAGGGTATAAAAGGAAGCGTAGCAAAAAGAATAAAGAAGTTGAAAAAACAAAAAAAAATGTACATGGAGGAAAACAAAAGCTACGAAGAAATTCAAAAAGAAGTAAATGAAATGGAAAAGGGGCGGGACGGGCAGACGGAAATGGAACGAATAGAAAGGACACGAGACAGAATATCAGACCTCTATGATATCCTTATTTATGCTCATGGAATAAGAGCTTTAATTTTACTAATTCAGTCGAGGCTTAGACAATCTATTGTATTACCTTCGTTGATACTAGCTAAAAATATTGTCCGTTTCTTATTACGCCAAGAGTCCGAGTGGGAGCAGGATATAAGGGAGATAAATAGAGAAGTGTATGTTATATGCACCTATAATGGTATGCCAGTACTAGAACCAAGAAGAAACGGAATTTTTCCTACAAAATGGGCCACAGAGGGTATACAAATAATGATACGATTTCCTTTCCGCCTGAAACCTTGGCACCGATCTAAGATACGACCTTCTCGTAGGGATCCAAATACAAAGCAGGAAAGTCCTGCTGCTTTTTTAACGATTTGGGGACTGGAAACTGACCGTCCTTTTGGTTCTCCTCTCGTAGGACTTGGTATTTTGTTTTGTTATTATTTTGGACCCCTTTTGAAAAAACTCCAAAAAGCAATTAGAAAGTGGAGTTTTCGAGGTCTAAAAAGTTTCAAAGAAAGAACAAAATTCTTGTTTCTAAAGGTCCAAAAAGAACCAAAAAAATTGAGAGAGGATTCGAGTGAAATAAAAAAAGATTCTATAATCAATCATCAGATGATTCATGAATCATCCATTCAAACCCGATCTATGGATTGGACAAATTATTCACTGACAGAAAAAAAAATGAAAGATCTGACTGATAGAACAAGCACAATCAGAAATAAAATAGAAAGAATTACAAAAGACAAGAAAAATGGATTTCGAACTCTAAAGAGAAATATTAGTCCTAACAAAACAAGTTATGGTGCTCAAAAATTAGCATCACTCAAAAATATTTTTCAGATATTAAAAAGAAGAAATGCTCGATTAATCCGTAAATCACATTATTTTTTAAAATGGATCGTGGAAAGGATATACACGGATATCCTTCTAGAGAGCTTTCCATATATCATTAATCGTCTTACTAATAGTCTTTATAGGCCCATGATCATTATAAAACTTTTTCGTAAATTCAAAAAAAGAAAAATTTTTGATACAAAAGAGAAAAAGATAATTGAGCGTATTTCAACTATACAAAAAAAACTTTCACCTTCTCGTATTCGTCATAAGATTCAGACGAAGTCGGGGGTTTCTTTTAAATTATCCCTCGTGTCACAGGCCTATGTATTTTACAAATTATCACAAACCCAGGTTATTAACTTGTATAAGTTAAGATCTGTCCTTCAATATGACGGAGCATCTTTATTTCTGAAGAATGAAATAAAAGATTATTTTCGAAGACAAGGAATAATTTCTTCCGAATTAAAGCATAAGAACCTTCAGAATTCTGGAATGAATCAATGGAAAAATTGGTTAAAGAGTAATTATCCATACGATTTATCTGAGCTAAAATGGTCTAAATTAGTACCGCAAAAATGGCGAAATATAGTCAATCAACATTGGAGGGTTGAAAATCAAAATTTAATCAAACGGGATTCAGATTCATCTGAAAGAGAGGAAAAGGTTTCGTTATTTCTAAATAAAAACGATCATTTTCGAAAAATGTATAGATATGATCTTTTAGCATATCAATCGATTTATTATGAAGATAAGACGGACTCATATAATTACAACATACATAAATCGAAATTAGTTGATATGGGGGCGAGTATCCCTATTACTAATTTTATAAGAAAAGATTATTTTATGTATATAAAAAATCCAGATAGAAAATATTTTGATACGAAAGGTCTTTTTTATCTCAAAATTAATAAATATAAAGAAATCAACCCATCCAATCAAAAGGGTTTCTTTTCTTTTTTTGATTGGATGGGAATGAATGAAGAAAGACTCAATCGTCCTGTATCGAAGCCGATACCTTGGTTATTCCCACAATTTGAGTTATTTTTTCATGTCTATAAAATGAAACCGGGGTTTATACCAATTCATTCACTTATTTTTCATTTTAATGAAGATGTTAGTCAAAAGAAAAATCTCACTAAAAAAAAAGGGGGGGATCTTATACGATCAAATGAAAAAGAAAAAAAATCTTTTGAATTAGAGAATCAAGAAGAAAAAAAAACCATAGGTCAAAGAGATCTCACATCAGATGCCCAAAACCGAGGGAACCCTGAATCTGTTCTCTCAAACCAACAAAAATATATGGAAGAACTTTATACGAAATCAGATATGAAAATGGGTAGAACGAAAAAGAAATCCAAAAGCATTTGGACTTGGGAAATAGACTTAAATGCGTTCATGAAAGGATCTTTTGCTTTGCAATTGAAATGGCTGCTGAGTCCTTTGACTTTGGAATTATTCGATTATGCGATGTCCGTACTTGAATGGGAAAAGGAAAGCAGAATGACAACAAAGTTTGGTTTCGGCTTTATTAAGAAGGAGGAGTTAACTCTGGATCCAATGCTAATCCGGGATTTTAATCTTTCAAAAATCCTAAAAGAGGGAATATTTATTATCGAACCCGTTCGTATACCTGTAAAACATAATGTAGAATTTATTATGTATCAAACCATAAGGATTTCTTTGGTTCATGAGATTAAACAAAAAAATAATCAAAGAAGATACAGAGAAAATATGGATAAGAATCATTTTGAGGAATCGCTTGCAAGACATCATGATTTTCTTGTTCCTGAAAATATTTTATCGTCTAGACGGCGTAGAGAATTGAGAATTCTAAGTTGTTTCAATTCAAGGAATAGTAATTGTGTGGATAAAAATCCAGTATTTTGCAATGGGAACAAGGTAAAAACCTGTGTTCAATTTTTGGATGAAAGCAAAGATCTTGATAGAGATAAAATTAAATTAATTCAATTCTTTCTTTGGCCCAATTATCGATTAGAAGATTTAGCTTGTATGAATCGCTATTGGTTTGATACTAATAATGGTAGTCGTTTCAGTATGTTAAGGATACGTATGTATCCACGATTGAAAATTGATTGATGATACAATTGTCTTATATATCCCCTACCATCTTATATATCCCCTACCATATATATATCGGGTGGATAACTAGCTGCGCACATGCCTTGTCTTACATCTTTTTTTGATACATGAATACTAATTCAATGACGTATCAATTAGATCATAAAATGAATCAATAAGTAAATTCGGATTGATTATTGTGTATACCAGATAAAAATACCTCGCATTATTATTACTGATCAGTAAAATTAATATTCGTAAAATAGTAAATTAAGAAAAAAATTGACCGAAGCGAAGATAGATATTTATATAGATTTCTATAGTGATGCCAAAAAATTCATTTATATCCGTTATTTCAACAGAAGAAAAGAAAGGGTCTGTTGAATTTCAAGTATTTTCTTTCACCAACAAGATACTAAGACTTAGTTCGCATTTGGAATTACACAAAAAAGACTATTCATCTCAGAGAGGCCTACGGAAGATTTTGGGGAAACGTCAACGCCTTTTGGTTTATTTTTCAAAAAAAAATAGAATACGTTATAAAGAATTAATTAGTCAATTGAATATTCGAGAGATAAAAAAACGTTAATTTGAATAATTATTGTCTTTGATTTATTCGGTATTCAATCAAATTTGATGAACGTCTTTTAGTTTTCAGCAATTACGAAATACGGAAAAAACTTATGACTGGACCAGTTACAAGAAAAGATCTAATGGTAGTAAATATGGGGCCTCACCACCCATCAATGCATGGCGTTCTTCGACTCATTGTTACTTTAGATGGTGAAGATGTTATTGACTGTGAACCGGTACTGGGTTATTTGCACAGAGGGATGGAAAAAATTGCGGAAAATCGAACAATTATACAATACTTGCCTTATGTAACACGTTTGGATTATTTAGCTACTATGTTCACAGAAGCAATAACTATAAATGCACCAGAACAATTAGGAAATATTCAAGTACCTAAACGGGCTAGCTATATCCGAGTTATTATGTTGGAGTTAAGTCGTATAGCTTCTCATTTGTTATGGCTTGGACCTTTTATGGCGGATATTGGCGCACAAACCCCATTCTTCTACATTTTCAGAGAAAGAGAATTGATATATGATCTATTTGAAGCTGCCACTGGTATGAGAATGATGCATAATTTTTTTCGTATCGGAGGAGTCGCTGCCGATCTACCTTATGGCTGGATAGATAAATGTTTGGATTTCTGCGAGTATTTTTTAACAGCAATTGCTGAATATCAAAAGCTTATTACGCGAAATCCTATTTTTTTGGAACGCGTTGAAGGGGTGGGCCTTATTAGGGGAGAAGAGGCACTAAATTGGGGTTTATCAGGACCAATGTTACGGGCTTCCGGAATAGAATGGGATCTTCGTAAAGTGGATCCTTATGAATGTTATGAAGAATTTGATTGGGAAGTTCAATGGCAGACGGAGGGGGATTCGTTGGCTCGTTATTTAATCCGAATTGGGGAAATGGTGGAATCGGTAAAAATTATTCAACAAGCTCTAGAAGGAATTCCGGGGGGGCCCTATGAAAATTTGGAAAGCCGACGCTTTAATAGAGTAAGAGATCCTGAGTGGAACAATTTTGAATATCGATTCATTAGTAAAAAGCCATCCCCCACTGTTGAGTTATCGAGACAAGAACTTTATGTAAGAATCGAGGCCCCAAAGGGCGAATTGGGAATTTATTTGATAGGAGATCAGAGTGTTTTTCCGTGGAGATGGAAAATTCGCCCGCCGGGTTTTATCAATTTGCAAATTCTTCCTCAGTTAGTTAAAAGAATGAAATTGGCTGATATTATGACAATACTAGGTAGCATAGATATCATTATGGGAGAAATTGATCGTTGAAATGATAATTGATACACCAGGAGTACAAGCTATCAATTCTTTTTCTATGTTGGAATCCTTAAAAGAAGTCTATGGGACTATATGGATGCTTATACCTATTTTGATTCTTATTTTGGGAATCACACTAGGTGTACTAGTAATTGTGTGGTTAGAAAGAGAAATATCCGCAGGGATACAACAACGCATTGGACCGGAATATGCGGGCCCCTTAGGAATCCTTCAAGCTCTAGCCGACGGAACAAAACTACTTTTCAAAGAAAACCTTCTTCCATCACGAGGAGATAAGGGTTTATTTAGTATTGGACCCTCCATAGCAGTTATATCAATTCTACTAAGTTATTCAGTAATTCCTTTTAGTTATCGACTTATTCTAGTCGATCTCAGTAATGGTGTTTTTTTATGGATCGCCATTTCAAGTATTGCTCCCATTGGGCTTCTTATGTCAGGATATGGATCAAATAATAAATATTCCTTTTTAGGTGGTCTACGGGCTGCGGCCCAGTCGATTAGTTATGAAATACCATTAACTCTATGTGTGTTATCAATATCTCTACGTGTGATTCGTTGAAGCATAAATTTTCCACAATTTATTTTCGTTGGAGAGTTTTCTAAGAATTAACTAAAATACATAGATAACTTTCTTTCTTATTCAACCTTCGCGTTGATGAACTAAACCGGATAGTTAGATGAGTGAAAGAAAACAGCTTCTAAATTCGCAGTAAAAAGATTGAGTCTCATTTCCTAGGTACAAGAATTACGCCAAAGTTAATATAACTAAATAGAAGCAGTAAAGAAAAACTATTTACCCCAAGACTGGTTGATTAGTTAGCATGGCTTGAAGCGGGTTAAACAGATCCATTTTTTGGAACTCGTGCTATCATTTGTATGTATTACTATACATGACACGAATTGTCGACTAGATTGAGCAAAACCGAGTGGATGGTTAGGAAGACCAAGGTACACAAAGGGTTAGTAATAGAGATTTTCTAAGTTATTGGAAAAATTCCACATAAACGAAATACTAATTGGGGCTTTAAATTTGTAGAAATGATCAAGTAGTACTCCCCAGAATACGATCCAGAGTATGCTACTATCCACCGATAAAGTGAATGACTATCAGGAACGAAGTAATCCTTTACTTCTTTTTTTACTAAAACAAAAAGAAAGAAAAAATAGAAAGAATATAATTGCAAAATTTTTTATTCTTCTTGCTATCCTATAGCCGTATTAAGAAAGCTACACTTCATGTTAGTTAATTTATTTTCGTAATCAAAAAGGATAACGTGAGATATCTCTTAATATTTCAAAAAAGACTCTTTATTTTTTTTATTTAAGTCTTAAGAAAAAAAAGTAAAGGATGAGATCAATTCAGAAGCCCTTTAGTATAGCAGACAGAATTCCGTTGGTCTAATTCGGGACCTTTTGATTACTTTTGACTCTATCTATCCTACAAAAATATAAACATTAAAGAATATCGAAGCAGTCCTTAGATTTATGTGGGACCCTCGAGGAGCCGTATGAGGCGAAAATCTCATGTACGGTTCTGTAATAGCGATGATAACAGTGATCTTATCACCGACTAGAATTATCTAACAGTTTAAGTACAGTTGATATAGTTGAGGCTCAATCCAAATATGGTTTTTGGGGGTGGAATTTGTGGCGTCAACCTATAGGATTTCTCGTTTTTATAATTTCTTCTCTAGCTGAATGTGAAAGATTGCCTTTTGATTTACCAGAAGCAGAGGAAGAATTAGTAGCAGGTTATCAAACAGAATATTCGGGTATTAAATTTGGTTTATTTTATGTTGCTTCCTATCTAAATCTATTAGTTTCTTCATTATTTGTAACAGTTCTTTACTTGGGAGGCTGGAATTTATCTATTCCGTACATACTCGTTCCTGACCTTTTTGAAATAAATGCAAGAGATGGAGTCTTTGGAACAACAATTGGTATTTTCATTACACTAGCGAAAACCTTTTTATTCTTGTTCCTTTCTATCACAACAAGATGGACGTTACCTAGACTGAGAATGGACCAACTATTAAATCTTGGATGGAAATTTCTTTTACCTATTTCTTTAGGTAATTTATTATTAACAACTTCTTCCCAACTCTTTTCACTATAATATAAGCAAAATAGAATATTTTTTTATTCACTAGTAATTAGATTGATAACTTGTTCCAAACAAGAGAAAGAAACAGACAACTTTTTAGCGATATTTAGGATATGTTCCCTATGATAACTGGGTTCCTTAATTATGGTCAACAAACAGTACGAGCGGCTAGGTACATTGGTCAAGGTTTTTTTATTACCTTATCGCATGCGAATCGTTTACCTGTAACTATTCAATACCCCTATGAAAAATTGCTCACCTCAGGGCGCTTTCGCGGTCGAATTCACTTTGAATTCGATAAATGCATTGCTTGTGAGGTATGTGTTCGTGTATGTCCTATAGATCTACCTGTTGTAGATTGGAAATTCGAAACAGATATTCGAAAGAAATGGTTACTTAATTACAGTATTGATTTCGGAATCTGTATTTTTTGTGGTAATTGCGTTGAGTATTGCCCAACAAATTGTTTATCAATGACTGAAGAATATGAGCTTTCTACGTATGATCGTCATGAATTAAATTATAATCAAATTTCTTTAGGTCGTTTACCAATATCAATAATTGACGATTACACAATTCGAACTGTATTGAATTGGCCTCAATTCAATAAAAAAGAAAGATATTGATTCACGAACCCTATATTTTTATTACTAAGGGTATTAACAGGTTTTTTCTTTGGAAACGAAAAAAAAAACTATTGATCTGATTGGTTCATGAAAACTGAAGATTTCTTTGGAAATTCTTTTGAATATAATAGAATGATTTCAACTAGATTCGAACTAGCCTTTCAGATAAAGAATGTGATTATTCTACTAACTGTACCTACATAAATTCGCATCCATTAGAATTGCATTCAACTAGGAATGTGTCCTAAATAGATCAACTTAACTTATTTTCTCCTGGTCAGTTCAATAAGATCATGAAAGAGCCCGATTTTTTATATCTTTTTTCATCGAATGGATTTACCCGGACCAATACATGATTTTCTTTTAGTCTTTCTGGGATCAGGTCTTATATTAGGAGGCCTAGGGGTGATATTATTTACCAATCCCATTTTTTCTGCCTTTTCGCTGGGATTGGTTCTTGTTTGTATATCTTTATTCTATATTCTAGCAAACTCTCAGTTTGTAGCTTCTGCACAACTCCTTATTTACGTAGGAGCTATAAATGTTTTAATCATATTTGCTGTAATGTTCATCAACGGGTTAGAATATGACAAAGATTTTCGGCTTTGGACTCTTGGGGACGGAATTACTTTGTTAGTTTGTACCAGTATTTTTGTTTTCTTAATTATTACTATTCTAAATACGTCATGGTATGGAATTATTTGGACTACAAAATTAAACCAGATTATAGAACAAGACTTGATAAATAATAGTCAACAAATTGGAATTCATTTATCAACAGAATTTTTTCTCCCATTTGAACTCATTTCGATAATTCTTTTAGTTGCTTTAATAGGTGCAATTGCCGTAGCCCGTCAATAAAAAAAATCTCTAAAAGCATCACTCCAAATCAAACTTTCTTCTGTTTTATCGTATACATTCAATTCTATTCTATTTGAATTGATGTATAATAAAAAATATAAATGTCAATCTATTACTAACATACTTCTTTGCTATGGATTTATTTGTTCGATTCGAGTGAATGAAATTCTTGTTCATATTGAAATGAAATAAATAAAGATTGATAAGGAGTTGCTCAATGATGCTCGAACATGTACTTGTTTTGAGTGCCTATTTATTTTCAATCGGTATCTATGGATTAATCACAAGCCGAAATTTAGTTAGAGCTCTTATGTGTCTTGAACTTATATTGAATGCGGTTAATCTTAATTTCGTAACATTTTCTGACTTTTTTGATAGTCGTCAACTAAAAGGAAACATTTTCTCCATTTTTGTGATAGCGATTGCAGCCGCTGAAGCAGCTATTGGACCAGCTATTGTTTCGGCAATTTATCGGAACAGAAAATCAACTCGTATTAATCAATCGAATTTGTTGAATAAGTAGTATTACTATCATTTTTATAGAAAAATTCAAACGATATTACTAGGTATGAAGAATCTTCAAAAATGGAAGAAATCAAAGTATTTTGTACCTCTTTTCTAAACTGACCCAGAAGTAAGTTGATTCAACAAATTCTGGTGAATCATCGATTCGTCTGGTCTTGGAATATGTAATTCATTTACATACAATAAGAGTTATACTAGATCGAAAATTTATGAGATTCAAAAAAAGGTATAGATCCAATGTCACACTCAGTAAAGATTTATGATACATGTATAGGATGTACTCAATGTGTCCGAGCCTGCCCCACGGATGTCTTAGAAATGATACCTTGGGACGGATGTAAAGCTCAACAAATAGCTTCCGCCCCAAGAACAGAGGATTGTGTTGGTTGTAAGAGATGTGAATCCGCCTGTCCAACCGATTTTTTGAGTGTTCGAGTTTATTTATGGCATGAAACAACTCGCAGTATGGGTCTAGCTTATTAATACGTTCCAGAAAACTCCACTTGAATCCAGTCGATTTTTTTTTACCGATAAAACCCGCGCTCGAAATGAAAATGAAATATATATATCGTATTTTGTTCTTATTCGAGTACGGGTTTTTTAGTCCAAGTGTATTTTGTCTTTACCACGAATTATTTTCCTTGGTTAACCTTAATTGTAGTTTTCCCTATATTTGCGGGTTCATTCATTTTCTTTCTCCCGCATAGGGGTAATAAAGTAATTAGATGGTATACTATGTGTATATGTATATTAGAATTCCTACTAACAACCTATGTGTTTTGTTATCATTTCCAGCCAGATGATCCATTAATACAACTGGCCGAAGATTATAACTGGATTAACTTTTTTGATTTTCACTGGAGATTGGGAATAGACGGGCTTTCTATCGGGCCCGTTTTACTGACAGGATTCATCACGACTTTAGCTACTTTAGCGGCTTGGCCTGTTACTCGGGATTCACGATTATTCCATTTCTTGATGTTAGCAATGTATAGCGGTCAAATAGGGTTATTTTCTTCTCGAGACCTTTTACTTTTTTTTCTAATGTGGGAATTAGAATTAATTCCCGTTTATCTACTTTTATCCATGTGGGGAGGAAAGAAACGTCTCTACTCAGCTACAAAGTTTATTTTGTACACTGCGGGGGGTTCCATTTTTCTGTTAATGGGAGTTTTGGGTGTCGGGTTATATGGTTCTAATGAACCAACATTAAATTTGGAAACGTTAGCTAATCAGTCGTATCCTGTGGGATTAGAACTAATATTTTATATTGGATTTCTTATTGCTTTTGCTGTCAAATTGCCGATTATACCTCTACATACATGGTTACCAGATACCCATGGAGAAGCACATTACAGTACTTGTATGCTTTTAGCCGGAATCCTATTAAAAATGGGAGCATATGGATTGGTTCGGATCAATATGGAATTATTACCTCACGCTCATTCTATATTTTCTCCTTGGTTGATGATAATAGGCGCAATACAAATAATCTATGCAGCTTCAGCATCTTCGGGGCAACGTAATTTAAAAAAAAGAATAGCATATTCTTCTGTATCTCATATGGGTTTCATAATTATAGGAATTTGTTCTATAACTGAAACGGGATTCAACGGAGCCATTTTACAAATAGTCTCTCATGGATTTATTGGTGCTGCGCTTTTTTTCCTGGCAGGAACGAGTTATGATAGAATACGTCTTGTTTATCTCGACGAAATTGGCGGAATAGCTATTTCAATGCCAAAAATATTCACGCTCTTTAGTACTTTTTCTATGGCTTCCCTTGCGTTACCGGGCATGAGTGGTTTTTTTGCCGAATTAATAGTCTTTTTTGGAATAATTACCAGTCAAAAATTTTTTTTAATGTCAAAAGTCCTAATTACGTTTGGCATGGCAATTGGAATGATATTAACTCCTATTTATTTATTATCTATGTTACGCCAAATTTTCTATGGATATAAGTTACTGAATAGTGCAAACTCTTCTTTTTTTGATTCTGGTCCGCGAGAGTTATTTGTTTCACTCGTTATCTTTCTACCAGTAATAGGTATTGGAATTTACCCCGATTTCGTTCTCTCACTATCAGTTGAGAAGGTAGAAGCTATCCTATCTAATTTTTTTTTATAGAAGTTTTCATTCCAATTGGATAGTTTGACGTTTGTGAGAACCATTTGAATCACTATACTACTTGATTGAAATGGTTCTCGATGAGGCTTGCTTTTTTTATATTTATATGTGATATACCCTGTCCTGTGGCTGTATTCGTTAGGTTAGGTCCTTTCTTCAATTCCATTTTTTAATGGAAATGAACCATAACTATGTAATCCTATTCCTAATAGATTGACCCCAAAATAGCATATCCAAATTATAAGAAATCCTATAGAAGCCACAATTGCCGAATTTTTACTTTTCAAATTTATATTTGTTTTAATATGTAAATAAATCGCGAATATGGTCCAAGTAATAAATGCCCATGTTTCCTTTGGGTCCCAATTCCAATAAGATCCCCATGCTTCATTAGCCCATACTGCTCCTGAAAGAATACCTAGGGTTAAAAAGACAAATCCTAGACTAATAACGCGGGAACTCCAATGATCTAATTGTTCAATTAACTGAGACCTATAATAATTTCTAAGAGAAAAGAAATAAGGGGTTTGTACAATGTTGTTTTCTTTATTCATGTATTGAATTTTCCCGAAGAACAAAGACTCGTTTAATAAAAATTTTCTTTTAACAAAAAAAGGACTGCTATTGTTTTTAAATGTAATGACTAGAAGGGCTACTGATAATAATGATCCACATAGCAGGGCCGCATAGGCCAATATCATCATACTTACATGCATCATTAACCACTGAGATTGGAGAGCGGGTACTAATATTGTGGATTGTTTCATTTGAGCTAAAAAGCCCGAAGTAGCAAAGCCCTGGGTAAAAATAGCACCGGGCGCGGTTATTGCACTTAATTTTTTTTTATGTTTTTTTAAATAAGGAATCATATGAATAATATAAAAATTCCACGAAAGGAAGATTAATGATTCATATAAATTACTTAATGGGAAATGCCCCGAATAAATCCAACGAATACTTAATAATGCCGTTATACAGGAAAAAGTAAGTACCATACCCTTTTCTAACGACTCATCTAGTTCTACTATTTCGTTAATTACTAAAGTCATTAAATGAACTGTAATTACAACGGAAACGATCGAAAAGGAAATATGATTGAAAAGATGCTCTAAAGTAAAAGATATCATAAGAATATAAAAAAGATAAGAAATGCCTCAATTATAAATTATGAAATCGAAATTATGCTCGTTGCGATGATTATTATTCATTCTAGAACTATTCGATTCGTTTTTATAATTTCGAAAATGCTGTGCCGCTACTCGGACTCGAACCGAGATGCTCTAGCACTGCTTCCTAAGAGCAGCGTGTCTACCAATTTCACCATAGCGGCTTGTTTGAAATCATAATAATCTATTTATCTTTAATCGTCGAGATTGAAAGAGTTAATTCAATGGCGATTTTTTTTGAAATTGAACTCTTGTAACTCTATAAATCCGCCTTCAAGCCAGAGAGGGAACTCAAAGTTTTTTCTTATCTTAATAGAGTAATAATGAATTTTTTTCTTATTTTTTATCTTCTTAAAAAAATATAGATATGAAATAACCAAATGGATTTATCTTATCAATGAAAACAAAAATACTATTTTTGTTGATCATAATTTTCAACAAACCGATTCAATATTACAGTAATTTCATATCGTAAAAATTGGATAGAAAGATATAAATCGAAATTCAAAATTTTGAATTTCGATTAAAAAAAGGAGATAGATAACAATTCAGAGACATCTTTATTAAGGATCCCTTTTTGATTCAAAATTTTTTGTTTGCTCTTCCATAGATATAAAAACCCTTTTATTTTCTATTAGGTATTGGGATCCGGCGGTTGATGGGGAAAGTCAGAATCCCCATCCCATAAAAAAAATAGACTCAAAAAAAGAAGGGTAGTGAAGTCGTCTAGTTTTCAGTACTATTTTTGAGTATACAGACAGACGCATTTTACTTCTACATATCATAAGAGAGAAGCAAGTTCTATTTCATATTGAGCAAAAATAGTAATGAATACAAAGCATTAATTCTATATTTATCTATGATTTACATTTACAATTTAAATGTGTTTTTTCTATTTTTCTGTTGTATGAAGATAAATTCTAAAGGAAATTTTGTAGAAGTTTTTTTGAGTCAGATCTATTCCGATTGCTCTAAGATTTGATTACTTATTTTTCGTATAAAAAAACTTTTTGAATTACCGGTAGAAAGAGACTTCGCTAATGAAAAAGCTTTTAATGCTGCCGAATATCCTTTTCTTTTCCAAATATTTTTACGAATAAGCTTTTTGGAGATTGAAGTACGCTTTTTTGGAACTGCCATTTTAAAAGAAATATTCATTGGTATAGTTGGATGTGAAAGACATCTATTGTTCAAAGCAAAGGAATCTTTCTTTCCTATTTTTTTTTTTAGTTATAGATTGTGAGAGCAGAGAGACTCTCAGTTTTCTTATCTTTTTGTTATTGAAATTTCTATGTATTGAATACAGTGTACAATGTATCGTAAAAAAGAAAATCAAGAAGCAAACTTTAAACTTCTATATTTCTATTTATTTCTATTTTTTTTTATTTTTGTTATGTGACTTTTATTGTATTGAAAATTTTATTTACATGTCACGTAATAAACACGTCGAAGGGTAAAAATTAAAAATTTAGAAGAGTTAAGCTGCTCTTAACCTAATTAACTAATGGAAAAACTTGATTCTTTTAAAAAAATATATGGCATTTTTTTCGTTTAACTTTTTTTAAGTTAAAATACAAAAAAATGAGACTAGTTATTTAGTTTTAGTTAAAGTAGACATTATTTTATATGTTTTTAACATTTATTCTTTTTATATTATGTAAAATCGAAAGTAAAGTCTTGGCTATCGTTAAAAAAGCGAAATCTGCTTTATTGGAATAGAAGATAATCAAGAAAATCGTTTTACAGAGAACTAATAACTTAAATTGAATAGTTTATAATTTTTATTTAAATTTAAATTATAGTATGCATTTTCGTAGATCTTGTGATTCATATCAGTATCATACTTAAGTACTTTTTGTTTGGTTTCATTTTTTATCATTTTTATATCTATCCATTTATCAAAATAATAGTGGAAAGTATAAACTTTTGATATTCTCTACATTCATAGGTTTCAATAGTTTATTTAATAACTAAGGATTTAGAAGTATTGAGTTTCACTACTAACTATTTTTCATTTGACCAATTCGAATTTCTTGAGTTCAATAGTAAGAAAATGCTTAGTCTAAGAGTTTCGATTTCGAATAGAAAGAAAATTCTATTATTGTATTGCATATCTTAATTCGTTTTATTGACCTTTTAAAATTTTTTTTAAAAGAGGTAATAGCCGGTGAATCGAAAATCAACTTTTATTTTTTATGGAACATATTTACCAATATGCATGGATCATACCTTTTATTCCACTTACAGTTCCTTTGTTAATCGGAGCGGGACTTCTTCTTTTTCCGACAACAACAACAAATCTTCGTCGTATATGGGCTTTTCCTAGTATTTCGTTATTGAGTTTAGTTATGCTTTTTTCAATGAACTTGTCTATTCAACAAATAAATAGCAATTCTATCTACCAATCCGTATGGTCTTGGACCATCAATAATGATTTTTCTTTAGAGTTCGGTTACTTGGTTGATCCGCTTACTTCTATTATGTTAATGTTAATCACTACTGTTGGTATTCTAGTTCTTATTTATAGTGACAGTTATATGTCTCATGATCAAGGATATTTAAGATTCTTTGCTTATCTGAGTTTTTTCAATACTTCTATGCTTGGCTTAGTTACAAGTTCGAATTTACTACAAATTTATATTTTTTGGGAATTAGTTGGGATGTGCTCGTATCTATTAATAGGTTTTTGGTTTACACGACCTATTGCAGCAAATGCTTGTCAAAAAGCATTTGTGACGAATCGTGTAGGGGATTTTGGTTTATTATTAGGAATTTTAGGTCTTTATTGGCTAACGGGCAGTTTCGAATTTCGAGATTTGTTCGAAATATTCAATACCTCCATTTCGAATAATGAAATCAATTTGTTAATTGGAACTGTATGCACTTTCTTATTATTTGCTGGTGCAGTTGCCAAATCCGCGCAATTCCCCCTTCATTTATGGTTACCTGATGCTATGGAGGGGCCTACTCCTATTTCGGCTCTTATACATGCTGCTACTATGGTAGCAGCGGGTATTTTTCTTGTCGCTAGACTTTTTCCTCTTTTGGTAGTCATCCCCTCCATACTCAATCTAATCGCTTTAATAGGTATAATAACAGTACTTTTAGGGGCTACTTTAGCTCTTGCTCAAAAAGACATTAAGAGAAGTTTAGCTTATTCTACAATGTCTCAATTGGGGTATATGATGTTAGCTCTAGGTATGGGGTCTTATCAAGCTGCTTTATTTCATTTGATTACTCATGCTTACTCAAAAGCATTATTGTTTTTAGGATCTGGATCTATTATTCATTCTATGGAAGCTATTGTTGGGTATTCTCCAGAGAAAAGCCAGAATATGGTTTTTATGGGGGGGTTAAAAAAGCACGCGCCAATTACAAAAACTGCTTTTTTTTTAGGTACACTTTCTCTTTCTGGTATTCCGCCTCTTGCTTGTTTTTGGTCCAAAGATGAAATTCTTAATGATAGTTGGTTGTATTCACCAATTTTCGCAAGCATATCCTGGGCTACAGCAGCATTAACTGCATTTTATATGTTTCGCATCTATTTACTTACGTTTGAGGGTCATTTAAATGTTCAGTTTCAAAATTACAATGGAAAAAAAAGTAGTTCCTTCTATTCAATATCCTTATGGGGCCAAGAGGGACTAAAACCTATTAACAAAAATTTTAGTTTATTAACTTTCTTGCCAAAAAAAAATAACGAAAGTGTTTCTAAGAATACACACGGAAATATAAAAAAAACGATGCGATCTTGTCTTTTTTTTTATAATTGTGACAATAAAAAATTTTCGACATACCCTCACGAATCAGACAATACTATGTTATTCCCGCTGCTTGTATTGATTTTATTTACTTTATTTATTGGAGTCATAGGAATTCCTTTCAACCAAGAAGGCATAGATTTGGATATATTGTCCAAATGGTTAACCCCATCTATAAACCTTTTGCATCCAAAATGGAATAATCCAAAGAATTTTGATTGGGCGGAATTTGTAACAAATGCAACCTTTTCGGTTAGTATAGCTTATTCGGGAATAGTTATAGCGTTTTTTTTATATAAACCCGTTTATTCATCCTTACAAAATTTTGTCTTAATTAATTATTTTGCCAAAAGGCACCCAAATCGGGGTTTTTCAGACAAAATAAAAAATTTAATATATGATTGGGCCCATCATCGTGGTTACATAGATGCTTTTTATACAACATATGTAATTCGGAGTGTAAGAGGATTGTCCGAACTAGTTCATTTTTTTGACAGACGAGTAATTGATGGAATTCCAAATGGGTTGGGTGTTACAAGTTTTCTTGTAGGAGAAGGTTTCAAGTATGTAGGTGGGGCGCGCATTTCTTCTTATCTTTTTTTGTATTTATTTTATGCGTCAATTTTTTTCTTAATTTACTATTTTACGAATATTAATTTTACTGATCAGTAATAATAATGCGAGGTATTTTTATCTGGTATACACAATAATCAATCCGAATTTACTTATTGATTCATTTTATGATCTAATTGATACGTCATTGAATTAGTATTCATGTATCAAAAAAAGATGTAAGACAAGGCATGTGCGCAGCTAGTTATCCACCCGATATATATATGGTAGGGGATATATAAGATGGTAGGGGATATATAAGACAATTGTATCATCAATCAATTTTCAATCGTGGATACATACGTATCCTTAACATACTGAAACGACTACCATTATTAGTATCAAACCAATAGCGATTCATACAAGCTAAATCTTCTAATCGATAATTGGGCCAAAGAAAGAATTGAATTAATTTAATTTTATCTCTATCAAGATCTTTGCTTTCATCCAAAAATTGAACACAGGTTTTTACCTTGTTCCCATTGCAAAATACTGGATTTTTATCCACACAATTACTATTCCTTGAATTGAAACAACTTAGAATTCTCAATTCTCTACGCCGTCTAGACGATAAAATATTTTCAGGAACAAGAAAATCATGATGTCTTGCAAGCGATTCCTCAAAATGATTCTTATCCATATTTTCTCTGTATCTTCTTTGATTATTTTTTTGTTTAATCTCATGAACCAAAGAAATCCTTATGGTTTGATACATAATAAATTCTACATTATGTTTTACAGGTATACGAACGGGTTCGATAATAAATATTCCCTCTTTTAGGATTTTTGAAAGATTAAAATCCCGGATTAGCATTGGATCCAGAGTTAACTCCTCCTTCTTAATAAAGCCGAAACCAAACTTTGTTGTCATTCTGCTTTCCTTTTCCCATTCAAGTACGGACATCGCATAATCGAATAATTCCAAAGTCAAAGGACTCAGCAGCCATTTCAATTGCAAAGCAAAAGATCCTTTCATGAACGCATTTAAGTCTATTTCCCAAGTCCAAATGCTTTTGGATTTCTTTTTCGTTCTACCCATTTTCATATCTGATTTCGTATAAAGTTCTTCCATATATTTTTGTTGGTTTGAGAGAACAGATTCAGGGTTCCCTCGGTTTTGGGCATCTGATGTGAGATCTCTTTGACCTATGGTTTTTTTTTCTTCTTGATTCTCTAATTCAAAAGATTTTTTTTCTTTTTCATTTGATCGTATAAGATCCCCCCCTTTTTTTTTAGTGAGATTTTTCTTTTGACTAACATCTTCATTAAAATGAAAAATAAGTGAATGAATTGGTATAAACCCCGGTTTCATTTTATAGACATGAAAAAATAACTCAAATTGTGGGAATAACCAAGGTATCGGCTTCGATACAGGACGATTGAGTCTTTCTTCATTCATTCCCATCCAATCAAAAAAAGAAAAGAAACCCTTTTGATTGGATGGGTTGATTTCTTTATATTTATTAATTTTGAGATAAAAAAGACCTTTCGTATCAAAATATTTTCTATCTGGATTTTTTATATACATAAAATAATCTTTTCTTATAAAATTAGTAATAGGGATACTCGCCCCCATATCAACTAATTTCGATTTATGTATGTTGTAATTATATGAGTCCGTCTTATCTTCATAATAAATCGATTGATATGCTAAAAGATCATATCTATACATTTTTCGAAAATGATCGTTTTTATTTAGAAATAACGAAACCTTTTCCTCTCTTTCAGATGAATCTGAATCCCGTTTGATTAAATTTTGATTTTCAACCCTCCAATGTTGATTGACTATATTTCGCCATTTTTGCGGTACTAATTTAGACCATTTTAGCTCAGATAAATCGTATGGATAATTACTCTTTAACCAATTTTTCCATTGATTCATTCCAGAATTCTGAAGGTTCTTATGCTTTAATTCGGAAGAAATTATTCCTTGTCTTCGAAAATAATCTTTTATTTCATTCTTCAGAAATAAAGATGCTCCGTCATATTGAAGGACAGATCTTAACTTATACAAGTTAATAACCTGGGTTTGTGATAATTTGTAAAATACATAGGCCTGTGACACGAGGGATAATTTAAAAGAAACCCCCGACTTCGTCTGAATCTTATGACGAATACGAGAAGGTGAAAGTTTTTTTTGTATAGTTGAAATACGCTCAATTATCTTTTTCTCTTTTGTATCAAAAATTTTTCTTTTTTTGAATTTACGAAAAAGTTTTATAATGATCATGGGCCTATAAAGACTATTAGTAAGACGATTAATGATATATGGAAAGCTCTCTAGAAGGATATCCGTGTATATCCTTTCCACGATCCATTTTAAAAAATAATGTGATTTACGGATTAATCGAGCATTTCTTCTTTTTAATATCTGAAAAATATTTTTGAGTGATGCTAATTTTTGAGCACCATAACTTGTTTTGTTAGGACTAATATTTCTCTTTAGAGTTCGAAATCCATTTTTCTTGTCTTTTGTAATTCTTTCTATTTTATTTCTGATTGTGCTTGTTCTATCAGTCAGATCTTTCATTTTTTTTTCTGTCAGTGAATAATTTGTCCAATCCATAGATCGGGTTTGAATGGATGATTCATGAATCATCTGATGATTGATTATAGAATCTTTTTTTATTTCACTCGAATCCTCTCTCAATTTTTTTGGTTCTTTTTGGACCTTTAGAAACAAGAATTTTGTTCTTTCTTTGAAACTTTTTAGACCTCGAAAACTCCACTTTCTAATTGCTTTTTGGAGTTTTTTCAAAAGGGGTCCAAAATAATAACAAAACAAAATACCAAGTCCTACGAGAGGAGAACCAAAAGGACGGTCAGTTTCCAGTCCCCAAATCGTTAAAAAAGCAGCAGGACTTTCCTGCTTTGTATTTGGATCCCTACGAGAAGGTCGTATCTTAGATCGGTGCCAAGGTTTCAGGCGGAAAGGAAATCGTATCATTATTTGTATACCCTCTGTGGCCCATTTTGTAGGAAAAATTCCGTTTCTTCTTGGTTCTAGTACTGGCATACCATTATAGGTGCATATAACATACACTTCTCTATTTATCTCCCTTATATCCTGCTCCCACTCGGACTCTTGGCGTAATAAGAAACGGACAATATTTTTAGCTAGTATCAACGAAGGTAATACAATAGATTGTCTAAGCCTCGACTGAATTAGTAAAATTAAAGCTCTTATTCCATGAGCATAAATAAGGATATCATAGAGGTCTGATATTCTGTCTCGTGTCCTTTCTATTCGTTCCATTTCCGTCTGCCCGTCCCGCCCCTTTTCCATTTCATTTACTTCTTTTTGAATTTCTTCGTAGCTTTTGTTTTCCTCCATGTACATTTTTTTTTGTTTTTTCAACTTCTTTATTCTTTTTGCTACGCTTCCTTTTATACCCTTTCTAAAAATGTCTTGTATTAGGTCGGAAATCTCAATTACGGATAATATGAATGGTTCGAAAAGAACATCCCAAGAAAATCCTACTCTGTCGAAAAAAAGTGGGGAATACGGATATAAGGGAAACATTTTCCCCGTAAGGGTTTTACGTCTTTGAACACGCATAGAACCTGTGATTATGTCTCGACGAAAATCCGCTGCATAGGGATAATCTATCATATACACTTCTTCTATTTCATCAGGCTTCGTCCTAGTTTTGTCGGCATTCTCTGCCTCCTCCGGACCCTGCGTAAAAAGAACTATACGTTTCGCCTTCCTCGAGCGAATTTGATGATCTACTACCCACTCTTCCCCCTCTTCCGTTGTTGCAGTTTTTCCGAGTTGTTCTACCTCTCTGAATAATTTGTATGACCATTGGGGGACTTTTTTATTTATTCCAATCGATTTTTTTCGAGTTGTTTTTTCCATGGGAGGAATTATGGCTGTATCGCATATTGTTTGAATGATGGGATCAATTATGACTCTTTCGATTAAAAATTTCAAAACTTTTTCTGGATCTTCTGAATCAATTCGTCTTTGTTCCGGAAATAAAGAAATTCCTTTCAAATTTGATGTTGATTCTTCAGCAAATTCATCGATTAAAAGACTCAATTCTCTTGCTAATGATTTTTTATCCAATGTATATATTTTTTGTCCCAATTTCTCTTCCAATTTCTGGTCCAATTTCTCTTCCAATGTAGCTATTTTCCCTTCCAATTTCTGGTACAACTCTTCCAAATTATGAACATTAAGTTCCTTACCCTTAAAAAGAAGGATACTATGAACTTTATTGAGTTTATTTATAAAATTTGTCTCTATCGAATTTTTGACTGAAGGTTCGTTTAGGATTGAAGGTAAAAAAAAATTTTTAATTATTCCACGATAGGATCCGTTTAAGAGAGGATCATATATTTTAGGCAAGTATTCTTCTTTAGTTTTATTATTATTGCATACTCGAGTCTTTTTTTCGAGTACATCCAGATAAGGAGATTCTCTGTCTAGGGCTTCAATTCTATCTCTAAACTCGTTCCTTAGGCTCCTCCATTTTTTTTCATTGGTATAAATCCAACAATAATAATTATGCAGTTCATCATAGAAGAATTTATCCAGTTCATCACAGACGAATTTTTTTGTTGTAAAAAAATAAAAATACATTTTTTGTCGTAGCATTTCAAAAAAAGCGGATAAACTGGATGGATATGTAAAAGAAATTCTTTGTTTTCCATCACTTTGACATGTATAAAAAAAATATTGTGACATTTCATTTCTTACAGCATGTTCGAATCGATAATTTTTTATATATCGCAATGGACGATTCCAGCGTTTATAGTCGAAAAGAAGACTCACAGGGGGTTTTTCAAACCAGAAGAGGTCTTTATCTTCTTCTTTTAAGTGAAAGTGGAATTCATCCTTTGTTTTGTCCTTTCCATTCACTCGGATCCTTTCCGTTTCATCGATTTTGTCCGGATCCTCCCTTTCTTCCGAAAAAAGGGAAGGAGAAGGATCTTCTTCGGTGAATCCCTCTTGTTCCTGTTTAGTCCCCTTCGTTTCGAAAGTTGTTTCTATTTCTACATCTCGTTCTTTCTCACTTTCCCCCCTTTCTGTCGTTTTTGAGGTTTCTTTCAGTTTCCTACTAAAAACGGGGGACGGCATTCTGCCTAAAGAGTAGACACAGCTAATAAATAAGAGAATACTAAAGATTCGATCCATAGAATCTATCAAGTCTAACACAAAGTACTTCAATTCTGACACAAG